TTTAAGGTGTATGAAGTCTCATATTTGACTCTTGCAGCGGAGCGATAGAGACTCCATTTAACTTAGGTTGATCTAGGCCGGAGGCAGACCTAAGTCAAGGCAACCCTTCTTTGAAACACTTTGGTATTGCTCCTAGATCAGAATACAAATGATGAATCGCAGAGCACATGGAGCCATCTTATTATCTTCCTGTAAAGAAAAAATATGGTGGACTAACTGATCTTTACATTAATCAGTTGATGAAAGAGCCCAATGCAACAAAATGCATGTTGGGTCTTTGAAACAGTTCGAATCATTTTGATAATAATCAGTTTGATCTGTTTTACCGAGAAGGTCTACGGTTCGAGTCCGTATAGCCCTAACACATTTCATTTTTTTTTGTATAGACATTCTATTTTAGTTTAGTATAGTTTTCATTTCTTCATCAGTACTTGTTTATGGACTGACATGACAGGTTCCTTTATCCATAGAAATGAAAGCATTACCACATGCCCATGTCAATACATAAGGACATTAAAATAAAAACAATAATTCATTCCAACAGATCCAATCGCTATTTGCAAAATCTCGGATAAAATACCTATCCTTTTTCATTAATCTTCATGGATGAATTACATATGACTTTTTTCCTGTCCATGATCAAAAAGTTACTGATATATTTTTGTTTTGGTATACCCAATCCCAGTCAATTTATGAAGTGAAAATCATGACATGATTCTGTCTAAAAACTGCATTCTGACCCAATCAAGTCGAATACAATACTTAAGTTACACGGATCTAGTACCTATTCTTTTGTTGGTCTTGTATTTGTAGAAGTCCCCCGACTCCGACTAATTAGTTTTTGGCCGAACAATAATCAAATTGGTTGTTTCAAATATAATGCAGAGATAATGAATTGGTCCCTAATGTATCAATGTTCCTTCTTCTGTATTCTATGAGTTGGGTCGGTTTTGGGATTTGGTCTATCGAATTGTTCAACAATGTGTGATTCTTTCTTTTCTATTAGAAGTATCTTATGTAGATCATTTATGATTCCACTGATGACTGATTCTATCACTCTGTGCTATCTTTCATTGTGTAGTGTAAGTTTGCTCCAAAACAAACCCCTTTTGTAGCGAAACCCAACCCATTTGTTCTTCCCCAATCGCGGTCTTTCTTTAGTACTCGATTCTTTTTATTTCTGAGAGGATCCGCGAGTATAGTACAGATTCCAAGTTTCTCATTTTTTTGGTATAGAAAGATATGAGTTGTTATATGTAAAGGTTCCTCGCAACTCAACGGATTGAATCAAATCAATAAAGTAAGGAAAATAGAGATGAAATCTAGGATCAAAGAAGGGAGATAAAATAGAATAGAATCGTTCGATGTATTAGATTATGTTTATGTATTCCTATCGAATCAATAGAAGCAACGAATTTTCTACCTGGATTTTAATGAAAAGAATACTTCAAGTAGAATATGCTAGAAATCCCTAGTCATTTTACCCCAATGGAAATGAAATTCGAATATAAATTATAAATATATAATATAAATATATATGAATTCCATTGGAAATTCGAAATAAAATTAACTAAACTATAAAAACAAAAACATAGTTATACTAATATGATAGATATTAGTAGTATTATTTATTACTATTATAGTTAGAGTATATTTATATACTATTTTAGTATTTGTATTTAATTACTTTATTCTATTTTGTTTTTAGGGAGAAACCGAGACAAAGTAAGAGAGTTTTGTTTGTGTAAGAGCATCCTATATCTACACTATATGTAAATGGAATCTAAATGCAAAATAAATATAAGTGGGGTTCCGTTGTATGAATCTTTAAACAAGACATGCCCTATAGAAAACAAACTCTAAACTATGCGGGTTTGATCAAAAAATTTTCTTTTTTCGCCTAAGAAGTTCTGGATGAATTGACAATTTCAATTTCAATCGAATAATTCAGCCTATGCCATATTAATAGGAGTAATATTTATGTTTCTGCTTCACGAATATGATATTTTCTGGGCATTTCTAATAATATCAGGTGCTATTCCTATCTTGGCATTTGTAATTTCCGGAGTTTTAGCTCCGATTAGTGAAGGACCAGAGAAGCTCTCTAGTTATGAATCAGGTATAGAACCCATGGGAGACGCTTGGGTACAATTCCGAATCCGCTATTACATGTTTGCTCTAGTTTTTGTTGTTTTTGATGTTGAAACGGTCTTTCTTTATCCATGGGCAATGAGTTTCGATGTATTGGGTGTATCCGTATTTATAGAAGCTTTAATTTTCGTGCTTATCCTAATTGTTGGTTCAGTTTATGCATGGCGAAAAGGAGCATTGGAATGGTCTTAGCTGAATATTCAGACAATCAAAAAAAGAAAAAAGAAGGAAAAGATTACATTGAGACAGTTATGAATTTGATTGATTTTCCATTACTTGACCAAACATCCCCTAATTCAGTTATTTCAACTACATCGAATGATCTTTCGAATTGGTCAAGACTTTCCAG